TATAGGTGGTAGGGTAGGGTGGGTGGTACCGCTCAGATTGCGGCCAATCTTCCTAACCGCGCGCGGGCCGGGCTTAGAGCGCGTGAAACTCATCACTACCTCGTAAGGGCATTGAGACCATAGCATGTTACACGAAAGCGCCGCTTTCTCTGGAGTGTTGTCACACAGCTGCCCGCCTAGAAGAGCCACTCGCTCTGTAGTGTTGTCACACAAGATAAGCACGCCGCCCGCCTGCTGGCCGGGCGAATCGAAGTTCTCTTCCGGTCAACTGTCCACCCAGTCAAGTGCAAAAACACAGTAGAATCACGCAACGCACGCTGCTGGTGTGCTTCCTGTCCGCGAGGTGCGAAGCGAAGAGCGACAAGGTTTAGTTCAGATTTGACTGTTTGCAGCATGGGAGCTGATTACCCAAAAATCCCTGGGAACAATTAAAAAAAGATATCTCGGTAACGAAAACTATAGGGGCTGTATTGGCGAGATCCAACGGTGAACAGCTGCCCAAAAGAAAAACCGCCTGGAAGTCCGAGGACCTTTAGTACCGTACCCTACCCCGAACCAGCAGCCTTCGCGCCAAGCAAGACCGCCCTTGTCCCTTTCCTTTCTCCATTCCGCCTCTTTCTTTGCTTTGTTCCAATAGAGTATAAGGCAAAGCAAAAGTGGTTCGTATGCCTACTTTACCTACTTGACGAAAGGGAACGAACTTTGTTTCGTTTCCGGGTTTATGGATTGGATTCAGTCAGCGTCACGACATAATCAAAAGGAGGGAGTGACACTTTGGTTACCGGCGAACGCTTCCAAAGGCGCCCCTCTCGAGTTTCCGGCTGTTTCCTAGATTGAAGTAGCCTTTCGTCGCCCTACCAAACGAAAGAAGTCACTATCAAACAGCTCGCCCTACTGAAGTACCAAAGGTGCGCTCCGCCCGGTGACTAAGAAAGAAATTGGTTTGCGCTTAAATTGAAGTGATGAGGTCGCAAAGAGGGAAGTGGGGCTCCTTTTGACTAAAGGTTGGTTCTTCGGGTTCCTTTAGAATGAAAGTAGCTATGAAGCCCCTATTACTTACTTTCTTTGATTCAAAAGGCGAACAGCCCCCCAACTAGTCGTATGGGGTGGGGTGCTTGTGGTAAGCTGCCTTGGATGTGAGGAATTCCTAAAAAAAGGCAAAGTCTGGTATTTGACGAAGATCTTCCTATCAATAGATAGGAATTAGTGTTCGATATAGGGGATAGGATCCATCTGCTCTTTCTCTCTCCATTTTTTTTAGAGAAAAAAAGATATCTCGTTCATCTATCTTTTGTCTATCTATCATTGATTCTATCTATGAATCAAGTCGAAAGACTTCGTTTTTGGGTTCCCCGAATGGATTGGATCGTTTCCGCTAACGAAATGAACGCGGAGCCCGTTCCGAATGCTTCTCCGATCCGGAAGTTCTCGCGAAGAGAATATTACATATTACCTCTGTCTTTTCTCGCTTTGCTAATCTTCCCCTCTAACGCGGGCCAGGCGGCGGCGGGCGCGGGAGGAAGAACCCTAAGAGAGGTTATTTTATTTCCTTCTTTTTCAGTGCAACACAGGAAAGCGCCCTCTTTTTGTCATCCCTGCAGCTTTCTAGATTTTGTATTGAACGCATGGCGTAGCTAGGACCTTCACCTCAAATCATGTTTGAGCCTATGTTCAAACCAAACCCATCCCCTATTTGATTGAATAAGGCTGGAAAGAATGCCCGCTAAGTTCAGATAAGGGAATGCTTCCCCCAACCATTAAATAAAGTAAAGGCTCGACGAAGGGAGGGAGATGCGGCGGGGAAGGAAAACGCTTTCGGAGATCGAGAGATTTTATTTGTTTTTCATCGAAAACGAAGAAGGCCGAGGATGGCCTACGGTGCGTGTTATCTGAAGGGAACACGCTTTTTCGACCGCGGTGGTATGATTGCCGAGGCCTCTCCTCGTTCCGCCCGCTGGGCTATTGGGATAGCAGCCTTCGGGCTTTGCCTGCCCTTTCTAATTAGAATATAGAATTCCGGCTCGGCCCGGGAAAGCGCTGGCAACAACAGAAAGGAAGGGGTCCATGTAGCTGCTGCGCCGCCCCCTTCTTAGTCAATGGGGCAGCAGGTTCGGCATCTACTAGAAAAGAAAGAATCCACTTCAGATAACCACGCCTCTGCTAGGCAGCGTGTGGAATGGCCGGGAGCGGACCTTTTTGGATATATAATCCAAGTCGAGAGTGGAGTTACGGGAACAGCCGTCTGATGGAAAACTACTTTCACGTTCGGTTCAGAGAGCACTTTTTCGTTGAGAATTCCTCGTTCCCTTTCGTGTGAATTCCCCAGCGGCGAATTCTAAACTTGTGGGGCCCTATCTATTTATTCCATCTCTCGAGCCCCGAAGAAAACCCCCTCCCTTTCGGGCTCCATATCTCTTTTGACTCTATATATGTGGGCACCTGATATCTATGAGGGTTCACCCACCCCGGTTACAGCATTCCTTTCTATTGCGCCTAAAATATCTATTTCTGCTAATATTTCACGTGTTTTTATTTATGGTTCCTATGGAGCTACATTGCAACAAATCTTCTTTTTCTGCAGCATTGCTTCTATGATCTTAGGAGCACTGGCCGCCATGGCCCAAACGAAAGTAAAAAGACTTCTAGCTCATAGTTCAATTGGACATGTAGGTTATATTCGTACTGGTTTCTCATGTGGAACCATAGAAGGAATTCAATCACTACTAATTGGTATCTTTATTTATGCATTAATGACGATAGATGCATTCGCCATAGTTTTAGCATTACGGCAAACCCGTGTCAAATATATAGCGGATTTGGGCGCTCTAGCCAAAACGAATCCTATTTCGGCTATTACCTTCTCCATTACTATGTTCTCATACGCGGGAATACCCCCGTTAGCCGGCTTTTGTAGCAAATTCTATTTGTTCTTCGCCGCTTTGGGTTGTGGGGCTTACTTCCTAGCCCCAGTGGGAGTAGTGACTAGCGTTATAGGTCGTTGGGCGGCCGGAAGGTTGCCACGAGTAAGTCAGTTTGGGGGACCGAAGGCAGTTCTCCGTGCACCGGACACGTAGTTTACCAAATCAGTTGCGACACGGATGGGAATGCATGCTACGAAAGATAGGGTAGAGTCTGATACATCAACCGTCTACTCAATATCCTTGTACGAGTCCACAATCACTACACGAGATGAACCTTGGTTTGGTGAATTGAAGTTGGCCTTAGGTGTAATAGGACTCCCAGTTACTGCGCGCGATCGTATACTGAGGTGCTCCCCGCCGATTGTTGAAACGACGCAAGCCGGGCCCGGGCCGGGCCTCGATTCAGAAAGATGAAGGGCCCAAAAGTCTAAATAGGGGTTACAAATCCCCCATCTCATTGGGGGCGGAAAACGAATCGACATCTCGATGTGAGACAGCCTTTTCTATTTTAGTTGGGAAAGAACGGCGAAGTCCATCCGAACCGTCCAATGAAGAATAAGAGGAGAGCAAAGCGCCAATGGCGCGCGAAGCGCATGCGGAACGGGCACGGAGAAAAATCAGTGTGGAGGAGAAGCAGCCGAGCTCATTCCCTTCGCTTCCTGGGCCAAAGCAGTGCAGTCTTTCCTGGCCAAATCAAGGATTTGGGGCTTCTTGCTACACCTACGCTACTTAACTATCTATAGAAATCCATTTTGGATTAGTAATATATATATATAAATAGAAAGATAGATCCATCCATCTATCCTATCCGATTTCTATTTTGATATCTAAAAAAAAGAATCTATTTCATTCAACGTTTGATTCAAAGAACTGCGCTTAGCCCCCCGCTCATGAAACGGCTCTGCTGCAATGGATGGCAGAGGGTCCGTAGTACCCAAAGCACTGGAGTGATCCAGTAGCCGGGAAGGGGCCTAGAAGTGCCTACTACTACACCACACTACACTTGGCTCTACACATTTACCGAGCTAATCCCTGTCCAGTGCCTGGCAGAGCTAAGTAAGCAAGCTTCCTTATTCCTTATCCCCCAGGCTAACGGGTCCTTACTTTTTCAGGGGAGGGCCTGGGCCTCAAGAAGCACTGTTGAGAGGAAGATCCTTGGCCCCTCTTCATTCTCTACAGGGTTAGGGTTCCAAACCTTTCTTCAACATAGGTGACAACGAGCGGGTGGGTCAGAGATGGAAGAGATCGAACACGGGAATAACAAGCAAGCTTGCCTTCCTTTTTGATCATTTTGATAGAGGGGATGGAGAAAGTATACAAAAAGACTCGCATTTCCCAGTCGAAAAGATGGGTTCCTTTTTCGTCTCGCATTTCTCATCGCGGGAAAAGAATCATATTGAAAACGTTCCTAACCCCTTCGTAGAGCTGTGTATTGTAAGTGATCCGAACCTGCCCGGAGCGAGCCTCCCATAGAGGCAAGTTAAGTTGGTGAGCCGTATGATGGGCAACTATCTCCTGCGGTTCGGAGAGGACTCAGCTCTTAGTTAGTACCCCCTTGGTTTCGGGGTGGACCCTTTCACTCTATTTTATTATATACGCTTAGCGAAAAGAATGTTTTTGATACACCTAGGACATGGATTCTATATGAACCAATGGATCGTAACAAGTCGTTACTACTAGCAATGACTTCCTCTTTCATTACTTCATTCTTTCTATATCCCTCTCCCTTGTTCTCAGTTACTCATCAAATGGCACTCAGTTCATATCTTTAAGTTCGATCATTGACAAGGTTCAAAGAAAGGGTGGGCCGCAGATCTATTCTTCAAGAATGTTGTAAAGTACTGGAGAATACCGGCTGATGTGGTGAGTGATCGGGATGCTCGGTTCACAGGACGTTTTTGGACGTCTTTGTTTGAGGGAACTAAACTCAACTTCTTTACGACTAACCGGGCAGACAGAACGTGTGAATGGTTTCTTAGAAGAATATTTGAGACATTTGATTGCGGCCAATCAACAAATTGGGTTGATCTTTTGGATATTGCCAAATTCTGTTATAACCTTAAACTGAGTTTTTCTACTGGAGCTAGCCTTTTCGAGTTGGCAATAGGTCAGCAACCTTTAACTCCAAACGAGTTAGCATATGATATAATTGTATTGTCAGGGCCCTTACCGTTCAGATTGAAGAAAGACATATTAAGTTAAGAAATTTTCAAGTAATCTCTGGCGCAGTAGGAGCTTTCTTTGCTGTCCTTCTGCTATCGCGCAGTCTTTCTATTCCTTGTAGGAGGCTTCTTCTTAACCCGAAATGGCTGAGTAGAGGATGGACATACGAAGAGCCCTCGGCGAGAGCTTCCTTTGATAGAAGGACTCGGTGAGCGTCCTTCAATGCTTGCTTTGTTAGTTGTTTAGCCTATTTCATAGGTGTTGAGTGGTGGCAGGATTCTTTTCTCATAGACCGTAACCGTCATGGATTCTCCTTCTGGTAAAGACAGAGAAGCTGCGAGACTGGCTAGGGCGTCTGCCTTTGTGTTCTGTCTCCTTGGCACATGTTCAATGTTGAAATATGCGAAGGTGCGTGCTAATTCGCTCGCTGCTGTATGATAGGGTAAGAGATCTGGTTTTCTAACTTCATAGACGCCGTTCATTTGGTTAATTACCAACTTTTAGTTACCTCGAACTTCCAGTTGATGTACTTTGATGTCACGAGCTAGTTCCATTCCCATAATCAGCGCCGTGTATTCTGACACGTTGTTGGAACATGACTCCGACAAAGTGAAGGAATGCGGGATCATGTTGCCTTTGGGAGTAATAATAAAGACGATTCCGACCCCTGATTTTAGACGTCCTTTCTCGTCTGTTTTTGAGGCGCAGTCAAAATACATCTCCCAGGCTTTTGATGTGGGTCTTGATGCGACTTCAGCGCAGTAGACTGCTTCGTCAGGCAATTCTTTTTGCAATTTAGAATTCTCCTGTAGAGGATGTGCTCCCACTCCCAATAAATCCGTCAGTGCCTGTCCTTTCATTCTATTCGAAAAAGAGGTGAACGAGACGAATGGTAGGGTCAGAAAGGGCAGTCCGACGAGTCAGTCAGTGGAAAGGCGAACTTTGGCCGATCAACGCTTCCCTCAATTCAAAAAACTTCTTTTTTATCTCACGATGTCGCCCCAATCTTCCTCCCATACTGAAAAGGAAGACGACAAGAAGAGCTTCTTGAATGACCAAGGAAACCTACTTGCCCCGTGGCGGGGTCAAAGTAGTCAAAACAGTCCATTCGGGGTAGGAAGGTTATTTTATTTCCTCGACCAGTGGATATCGGACTCTTCTCTCCACGCGCAAGCAAAGTCCTCTCGAGCCTCCTTGGAAAGGTCGCGGAGAATTCCAATTCCAGGCAGGCGATGATGCAAGTTCCAAGCACTCGCAAAGGGCTTTCGTCGATAAGTTTCTCAATCAAAATCAAAATATTGGTGAGTGAATTTTTTATATATATTACCTCTCCTCCATAAATAAGGTTCTTGTGCCTCAGCATTAAGTCCGCTGGCAAATCCGACCCGGAGCTTGAACTTTACTTTGTTGGTACTAAACCCGCACCTGATGGACAGGTTGAGAGCGAAGCGGACAGATCTATGAATTCAAAAGCCTTATCCTGACGCGCCGTGCGCCATCTTTTCTTTTCTTTCTCTTAGCCTTAACCTATGAGATCTCTGTTAATCTTTGCACATCCACTGCTTGCTTAACCACCGAGTCAAACTAAGACCAGGATAGACTCAATAGGACTCTTCTACTGCCTATGATGTGAACAAGATGAGACTTTCATTTTAGAATGGTAAGCCGGGTCAAGCAAGTACTTTTTTCTATTAGCGGTGATAGCCTGTTTAGATAAGTTAAGATAGGTAAAGTGAAACACTCTTTTCGGGTGTAAGACCTAGCCTTGTGAGTATAAATAGAAAACCACTTCTTTTCCGGGAAGCGCTAGTTAATAGTTAAAGTGAAGGAAGTTAGGGTGCGACACAACGAGAATGTCTTGTTCTAGGCGCTTAGGCGAGTAGCGGTAAGTGAAGTAAGTTAAGAAAGTCAAAAAGTGCAAGTGGTTGATTGACAAACTATTCTGGTAAGCACAGGTTCTTATTGTTCCTAAAGCTCTGGATCTCGAAGCCCCTATCACGTAAGGCGTTTGATCGGGCGCCTACTCCTCGAACTTCCATTTCAATGTGTCTTTCCCAAAATCTTTGGTATGCCTTTTCCTGGTAAGAAGTAATGGGAAAGTAGATAGGGAAATCTAGGGTTCAATGTCCCCTATGTTGAAGAAAGGTTTGGAACCCTCTAACCCGGTCTTTCATAGATAAGGGTATAGTCTCTCTATCGAGGGGTTTTCCCTCTCTTTGAATTTAGCTTTCTGCTTCAAGTTCGTCAGCGATGGAAATCTTTCTCGACTCACAGATAAGGGATGTATGATTCCCGAACCTTAACAAAAGGATTGAGCTCCGCTCATCCCTTGATCTCTGCCTAACCCGGGCTAGTTTCAGTGTTTGGTTCCTGACTTGATGGGATGGGAGTCACAAGGCTTTAAAGAAGCCCGAGGAGCTGGGTTGAACGAGATTCGCTTTGGTTTTTATGATTTGACCTTGCTCATATATCAAGGCTGAGTCTAACTCCTTATGTCTCGGAAAGACAGATTTTCTGATACACTGGACTAAGGTGACTAACCCACAGGACCTGAGATGAGACAGAGACTGAGACAACGATTTGTCGAAGACACTGTGCCCGAATCAAGGAAAGCTACTGCGCCTGAGAAGAAAGAAAGAGATATTTATTAAGAACAGCCTTTAAGAGATAGGGGTGCCACAAGCCTAGGTCCCCAACAGAGATATTTGATATTGGTTTGGTGGACAGAGCCTGGGTCGCCAAGCCCAAGCCCCCGACAGAGAGTATGGATCACTATGTCTCAAAAATGCGTCTTGCTTAGGTTGAAGCAAATGCCAGTATAGTTGCTGTTCTTATGCCGCTATTAGTAGATCAAACGCTCTTCTTTCTCTGATCTTTCGGAGTCCTTAGTCGAGTCAGATCCGCACCGCAGGTTAATCTCTCGTTTTTTGGAGCTTTACTTTAGGCTCGCTGCCCCTATATGCTTTCAAGCTTATGGACACTTCAAGCTCGTATCTTCGCATCTTGTCTTTAGGTTTTATCGCCTTGCATGCTGATGAGCTCTTTCCCTCGGGTTCTGTGACTCGAGTAACAGGAGCTCTACGCTAGAGCACAAAAGAACGGCATCTCTCTATCGGATTGCCTTAGCCCTTTGGTATCCCATTGGCTTACCCCGACGGTATTTGTATCGGTATCTCGTTCGAATAAACTTGCTTGCGCATCTTGTCTTTGGTTTGATATACTTTTATTATAGTCCAGTGGCAAGATTAATGTCTTTTATTGGCTTCTCTGCCCCTGGAACAAGATATCCTCTTTTCTGTCTCTGTCTTTTTCAAATAAAGACCTCTTGCCTTGCCCCCTTATCTACTACGGGTGAATCTCTTCGATCCGGAATTTCACTATCTCTAAAAAAAGGTTTTGCTGCTGCTAGCTCCGCCACTGGGCCAACTTAAACTACTGCCATAGGTCCCTATCCGGGTCCTCACCCTCTACCGGAACTCCTGCGGGTTAGAGAGATGGAACTACTGAAGCTGCTCCCTCTGCTTCTGGAACTGTCAAAGGGTTGGGGGCAATCACTTTTTAGATCATGGCTTGTAATTCAGGAGCCTTTCCCTTGACAACCGAGCTTGCCTAAGGACGGCGTAGAAGAGAAAAAGTCTAGGATTGAGATCTGAGCAGAAATTTCTCCCAGGTGAGTGGCTACATTTTAGGGTGGTAATTTGTTGCTTGGTCGAGCAGCTGCCCTTGGCAAGGAAGGCTTTGGAAAACCATAGCATCAGGGGCCTAGGCCCTGTTCTGGTTACTACAATTAGTGTAGTGTAGCACCTTTATTTTCAGGGCTTACTTCGGATAGTACCGCTGCTATTGTTTGAGTATAATCCTGGTATCTTTCTACAATCGTCTTTGTGGCTCCTGTTGTTGCGGAGCCTCTGTGCTGTTGGTTTTACCCTGCCCGGTAACGGGTCCTTGAATATTCTCAGGTGGAGATTGTCGACAAAAAACCAGCTAAGTGATTTTTCTTTCGGGTAAGGCAATAAGTTTTGCAAAGTCCAACAGGCATTAGTAGCATGCCCGTGGTACCTGTGGAATCAACTGTATGCGTTTGGGTGAAAATTCGTGGGTTTGGTGTAGTGAAAGAGAAAAAGAAAAAGTTGCTTCAGTTTCTGAACAGGGCAAGCATACCTAGGAAATCGAGATTGGGATCCCATTCATCCAGCGGAAGCAACGGCTAGGGCATGGACAATAACAGATCCTTTTCCCTAGCCGGGGTCCGGAGGTTTGTCGTAGCTTCTGCGGCTACGACATGGGCATTGCTAGGTGTTGGCTTAAGTATTGGTGAAAGTACCTGAACCAGTGGTGACATCGGCAGGAGAGGCTCCAGCACTGGTAGGTAAGGGCGAAGTCATCATAAGTGTAAGTGGTTGACTGGGCCTAGGAACGACCATCGGTCGGGAGCTTTTAAGGCTAAGGCAAATTCATCGTTTTTCGCTCGTCTTTCATGCGTGCGAATTGCATAAGTAATTGTGTTTTGGCGGTGGAGAAGTACAGAAGTGAACAGTGTGTTAGTTTTTAGTTGTGCGAAGCGTTGTTGACAAGACTTACTCAACTCACTACTTTCACCTGTTTCCGATGACAACTACCACTCTCTTATGAATGGGAGGGTAGAGTACCAAGACGGGTTGGCCCGCGAAGGCGGTTTATTTAGTACCAGATATACGTGTTTATTTCGAATTCTTTTCAGGGCAGTTCAAAGGCACGAGAGATAAGGAAAACTGAAAAGCTTCTCAAACCAGAGTAGGAATTCGATCAATCGCTATCAATGCCAGGAGGCAATTCATGGGAACGATAACCTTTTCCGAGAAGAGTAAAGCGAGGGATAGGATAGATGAATAGGTTTAAGCCCTTATCCGCTTGGAGGGATGAATTTTCAATTTCTAAGGCTTCGTTTTTCTCCGGCAAGCTGCTAGGGAAGCATTTATTCCCAAGCGATAGGGCTTGGAGTTCAGATTGATGCCTTAGTCCACTCCGAGATAGAAAGATACTAATAATGGAAAAATTTATGCTCTTGAACCCGAACAGTAAGTTGATCAGTTACTATCGGTAGGGACGGGAGACAAAACTGCCACTTATGGGAAAGCGATAAGAAGCCTGAAAGCGATTCTGACACAAGATACGATGACAGGGAGGGAGTTCGATCAGGAATAGACAGAAAAACTCAACTACGTCGACCCTTTCTTTCTCATGGGAGGGATTTGAATCCAACCCTTATCGATACCCCTCGCTAGGACAAAAAGTGAGTCGGGTTTTGATCTGGTTCCGAAATGAGTGGGTGTTACCAATGACTCGATACCCTGCTGCTACCGAATGAAGTTCGTCTTTCCCCCTTTCCCTATAATAAAGTGCAGGCCCCCGTAGATAGATATCCCATATAGCCCCTCCTCTATGGGTTCGGGAACGAAAGCTTTCTAATGTGGGTCAGGATCGACCATAACTTCAGGATCCTCTGGTTCGACATTCGTATTTCATTTTCTTTTTCCAAGCCCTTCTTAGAACTTAGAAATAGAAAGCACTCATTGAGTTACTTACGGAATCTCAAATCTCTCTCGACGCCGAGAATTGGATTTTTATTACTCCATCTTTTGAGAGGTAGCCGCATCTCGGCCAATTCCAGGGTTCACGGCATTCCTACCTTTGGGTGGCTTACTGCCGTAGTTGGAGCGAGTCACAGTTCCGATTCCATTTGAACGAGCATTCCTACCAATTCATTCAATTTGGAGGGGTAGCAGTAGATCCTGTCGATTAACTCGGTCCAGCAACTGTTCCGGGTCCAGCACCGACATCAGTAGCACTACCATGAGTTGACTAAGCCAATGTTGCACCAGTAGACCAGATCGGGATCAAAATCCATACCCACTTCTTTTGGATTGGAATCCCGGGATTGAGAGACAGATATTCGCCTGGTCCGATATTGGATCGTCGCTCACTCGCTTCTTTCTGCACTGGATCGAACCAAGCAATCGGTCTATGTTCTTACGTATGATAATACAATGGATCCTGATCCCAGGAATCAAAAACCTAGTAAGCGGGGTCACAGTGGATTGTGAACCCCCGATACCGTAGTTTAGAGAGGTGGCGCGGTCTGGTCCCATCCTACATAAAAAGGTTTTCAAAACAAAAGAAAGGGATAGGAGTAAGCGCCTCAAGGTAATGGATGTGAATAAAGGGGGGAGCGAGGCCTTTAGGCCCTATACCTTCCGGTGAGATTATGCCTTGTGTTTTTATGATGGTTTGCCTGGTCATAACGTGCTTTTGCCTTGTTTTGTCTCTTCTCTTCTCATTGGATGCAGTGGCATAGGCGGGTTGTCCCTCCCTCTTCTGAAGGTGGGGGTTATTCTTCTTGCTGGAAGTGGGCTATCCTTATGACTGGGTCCGTTACAGCGGCTAGTCAGAAGGTGGTCTGTCTGAATGCGATGCGATCCCTCCACTCGAGGACGGGGGTACACTCCACTGCTTGGGAGGGCACTTCTAAGGAAGGAGACTTCAGACTTCACTCGCAAGCGGGGTGGTTTCTGGATCAAGAAGTCCTCTCTCGAGCTTTCCGGATATAAAGGGCAGCGTCTTGGTAGGGAGCTGTCGAGGGATATATTCCTCTCGAAGGGAGCTTCAAAATGAGGGAGGCCGATCTTTAATCTGATATTCCTTGATTTCTGGCTCCTGATCCTTTAGATCTTCGTTGTCTGTGACTTTAGGTTTCTGACTTCAGGTATGTGACTTCTGGCTTCGGGCGTCTGACTTCGGGTTCTCTGACTGACGATTTCTGATCTCCGATCTGATCTATAACCAGAGGGCGACTCTGCAGACCAGGAATATAAAAACCTTACCCATTGTCCTAACTGGAATGGGGACGCGACTAGCGGGGTGTTCTTGTAATCCCCAACCCATATGTACTGAGGAATCCCGGGAGGCATGGTAGGTACTGGTTAGGATCCCGGCCCGAAAGACCCGCTTGAGTTGATCACACCCTTGTGAAGGTGTAATGTAAAATCCGGCAGTTAGTCAGCCTGGTTAACGATCAATGAGTAATGGAACGGCTTTGCAGGTTCCCATTTTAAGGTGTTCGATCCGACAAGCAAGCAAGATTTGTGCTATTTGTTTATTCATTTTGTTTAGTAGTGATAGTTCCATCGAGTCAAGTAAGTAAACCGCACCAAGGAGGTGCCGGTTGGATCGTATCACTAGATAGATGCCACGGTAGTGCTTTTGGTCAAGCACCACCCCCTTAAGTTAAGGTCGGGCTCTTTCAGATCCTTCCTTCCGAACTCTGATCGAAGTGCCTTACTCTCTATTTGAAACAAGTTACATCTTCCCGAGTCTTTCGGTAGCATCTGGCCATAAACCCTCTCCTTGCCGGCCGAGTAACTCCGTACCTGACCTTATTTTCTATTGAATTCACTCTGTTCCCCGGTCACAGCCTTGCTGGCTGCTAGTCTTCTTCCAAATCTATCTCCCCGTCTTTCAAACCTGTTCACTTCGTTGTTACTTACAATGATTATTGGTGCACTTTCCTCTATCTGTTCGGTCGAGTAGCTCCTGTTTCCTTTCTTTCACAAAGAGAGATGAGCGAGCTACTGAAAGAGAATGCTACTTAGATATGCACCCTCTACCATGAGTTGTAGAGCTTAATAAATCTTCCTTGCCCCCTTCCCTTGGCTGGTCCCATCACCCGAGATTGCGTTGCTCGGAGCAACACTAGCTGACACCAAAGAAGGTGATTCGGCTATCAATCAAACCTAGGTTAAAATTCCCGCCCTGAAGAAGCCAAAGCCGCGCGAGCATCCAGGTCCGCATCCACTGACCCAGGGTAAGTAGTTTACGCCCTTCTTATCTTATGATGCTTAATATGTGCCTCGATCTAAAAAATGAATCTGATTGATGAATTGCGAATACCACGAAGTAGTCAAAGGCGCTGGCTCAGCTCAACAATACAGGTTTCGCTTCCTCTCCCCTGCGGTCGAGCCTGCTCTCGATCCGGAACTATACCTTGGTCTTGTGATCCAGCTTCAGATCGAACGGTAAGGATCCCCTCTCCGGGGTTTGCCATATCTATGCCAGGGCGGAAGAGATATACCTAATTCCATTCTAAGCCTACTAGCTCGACGAACCCACTTCACTACTCCCTCGTATCGTCCGTCCCGCTACTACATCGCCAATGAGTCTTTCTCCCAGAGCTCCCGTCTCAGTTACAGATCTTGGCAGTCCCCGATTCTGCTCTTCACATCAAGGTCAGGGCCACTCCACGTCAGTCTCTGTCGTCGGTTTCGGATCAGCGTTCTTTATACTTACCTTAAGAGAATACCAGGTCAGAAACCATGAAGCCTAAGTTGGAGATGGAGCCTACGCCTAGGACGAACTCATCCAAAGCGGATAGAGTCAAATCGAGCTACTTCGTTCTCTCCTTGAATTATTGTATAGGGCGAGCTACTCCATCCCTCACGCTTCGGGGCTGACGCTTGTTTGTTTATTGGGATCATTCTCCCTTAACTGTCAAGAGCAGGTGATGCAAAGAACCTTACTCACTTTCGAACAAATACATCCTGTTTGATTACTAGTTCGGGCTTACAGGTAGGGGCGGCTACTCACTAACCGGAGTACTTGCCATTATTATGTGATTTTCTCTCTCCGGTTCCTTGATCGGGTATTTAGGAGAGAAAGGAACTACTAAACCAAGTAAACCGGCCTCAACGAGTCCCTCAGGACTACAAAATGTTGGGGCACACTCTCCTTTTTCATTTAAGGTCGATCTCTTTTAGAACCAATCTCAAAGCACGCGACTGAAGGAAGCGGCGTGAACTATTCTTATCTTAAGACAATAGACAATCGCCTTAAGGGAAAGGGGCAAACGGGTCCTGCTTAAGGGAAAGGGGCAAACAGGTCCTGGAAGAGAGAGGTTAGAACCCGAATAAGAGGCCTTGATTAACTCCGCCCCGCAACTATACCTCTATCTATCTTAAAGTAAGACTGGCACAAAAACGAGTAGGAAGTTCAAGACGAGTACTTATTGATGATTCAATCCAACCGCATCTTTAGCACGGTTGACTTAGCCCTTTCAAGGAAAACTATCACTACCGAAACGGAACCATCACTATGAACTAAGAAAAAAAATAGCACTCTCCCGCTTGACGGATCGAACACTCCACAACACGAAACTAGCAAAGCCATTCCGTGACTCATCGAGAATTTCACGTGGGATCGACTGGCTAACTGTTAGGATTTTTACATTACACCTTTCTCTGGAAGCGCGGTTCACTCAAATAGGTATTTCGGGCCGAGGTCCCGCCCTTTGCCATGTCTCACTCTTGGGTTACATATGGCGCAAGATCGCTAGAAGCGGAGGAAGCCCCGCCGGTCGCTTTCTTGCAGGCTGGACCGGTATCGGCCAAAGGGTACAGAAGGCCTTCCTTCTTGGTCTGCTGCTTGCTCGCCCTGCATGGCGAATCGGCTTTCTTTGTCTACGAATAGGCTGCCCAAAAGAGGGTCTTCCGGTCGAGCCAGCTTTCCTTTTCTAACCACCGCCTTTTTCTTTCTTTTTTACTTTTTTAAAGCTGGTCAATTTCCATCCCCTTTATTTCTCAACTTCGTCGACCCTCCTCATCAGAAATGACTGTTATTGGTGTCGTAAGGCGACGCGATCCCGGTGTCTCGTCACTTTGACTCCCCGTTCTCCTCTCTCGTTCTTCATGGCCTAAAAATAAATAGAATATCTATATCAAGAAATGGAAGGCATATCAAGCCCAATGTTGAGATTGAAGGCTTCAATATTACATATTCCCTTCACCCGGGATCTTGAGTCCTTTCTTCTCCTTGACTGTATTGGCGTTCTTCATCTAAAGGCTCTTCATATCATGAACTTGTCTAAGTTAAACTCTTCTTGTTGCGGGAGAAGGTTCTGGTAAGCTCGTCAGGTGCTGGCGTAAGTAGAAGTAGTAACTCCTACCGTTGCTAAAGCTTTGCTTTCTCTTTAAGGCCGATTATCGTTATTCAAGCGGTATCGCAGAGAATCTTTCCGATCGTCCTTCTGGCAAGGGTTTGAAGAGTGGCTTGGTAGTTAGGAAAGTAAAGTGAGGGAGGAAGGCGCTGTACTATTGGGCAAGTAGCGGTTGTAGTCTCGGCTTTCTTGTAGCTTTGGGGATTTTTAATGCTACTTTAGGATAAAAAAAAGGCTTCAAGCTCAAGTGCAAGCTGAGTAAACTTGTTCAGCTTTACTGCAAGTCTAAACTAAAGAAAGGGAGGGGCAAAGTCCACTCGCTATTAGCTCGCTTAAATCTCTTCACTCGCATAGTAAACAACGCTCGCCCTAGCTAAATCAAGCTTAGTACATCTCGGGTGATGAGAGAACCTTCCATTACTAGAAGCTTTGGCAAGGATCCTGGAAAAGACTTCCATAGCAAGAACAAACGGATAGGGGAAAGCGGATCTCCTTGTCTCAGCCCCTTCCCTCCGGAGAAATAGCCCTCAAGCCCCCATTGATGGAGACCGAGAACTTGGGGGTGGTGATACAAGCCGCAATGCACTTAATCAGATGGGCAGGAAGGTCAACAGCTTTCAAAATCCCCATAAAGAAATCCCAATGCACTGAGTTCTAGACTTTCTAAAAAAATAGATTTTGATGGCACACCGAGGCTTCCCTGTCTTCCTGTGGTAGTTTCTAAGGATAAAGAGTTCCTGAGCCAAAAGGACATTATCTGTAATCTTCCTCCTTTCAACAAAAGCAGACTGGGTGGGGCTAATGATCTTGGGAAACAAGCCTTTGATCCTATTAGCAATCTACTTGGTAAATACACTTATAGATTGTATTGAAGCAGGAAATAGGCTGAAAATCTCCCATGACTGTAGGATTAGGCACTTTCGGCACCAAAACAATGATAGTGGAGTCTCTTAGAAGTGAAGCAAAGAAAGACTTTTTATGGCTTCTATTACATCCTGATTCACAATCTCCCAAGCACTTTTGAAGAAGTGGGCAGAATACCCATCGGGGCCCGGGGCCTTGTTACTGTTAAGGGAGAACATAGTTCTTTTAATTTTCTCTGCTTCCACGGGAAGGGACAAAAGGCATCTGTCCTCCTGGTAAAAGGTGAAATAAAAAATCCCTATAATCTCTGCCACCAACTCTCTTTCCAAAGTAGGGTCACCACCAAGCTGGAAAAAGGAGACAGCCTCTTGACTAACAGCTTTATGGTCTTCCAACTTCTCCCCCTCGGCATTGTAAACACTCAACAATCTGTTCTTGGACTGCCTAGCTCTCACCACCTTGTGAAAAAGCCCGTCTTACTATCTCCCAGCTTCAGCCACTTAATTCTGGACTTCTGTTTGAGGTGGGCCTCTTCCATAAGAGTGAAATGAGTAAAAACTTGCAAACTCTCTTTTTCTGCATTTGCTAGGTCAGAGTTGGAAGGATCCTGCAAGTGGAGTAACTGCAATCTAGTAAGGTCCTCTCTAGCTTGGGCAACCTTAGAGTTGATGCTACCATAGTATTTGAAATTAAATAACGATCTTCAATTCAGCCTTGAGACGTTTCAGCTTGGTGCACAGCCTGAACATAGGAGTACCCTCCACTGGAGTACTCCAAACTTGCTCAACTAAAGGGGCAAACTCTTCGTGGGAGGTCCATAAATTATAGAATTAGAAAGAGAAAGGCTTCTTCCCTGTGACCAACTTCTGCCTGATGGTAACTATCCCCGGGGTATGATCGGAAATACCCGGCCCTGTGAAGTCTGCTTCAGAGTTCGGGAAAGTAGCAAGTCAACTGTCATTAACCAACACTCTGTCAAGCTTCCTGGCAATAATCTGCTCACTATCTCTGCGGTTGGACCAAGTGTAGAGCGGGCTCTTAAAAGGGAGGTCAAACAGATCTATATCTAACAAGCATTGGTGGAGGTAAGTATTATGTCTTCTCCCACTCCCACCTCCTCATGGAATCTAGAAGAATTAAAATCTCACATAAAAGCTTGGTCAATCACTACACTGCTCATTCTCTTCAAATCAGCCCAAAAACCTTCCTGCTAATCATGTCTTTATTGATGGATCTTACTTTATTTAGTTTCCACAAGGCCACACAAACTAAGATTCTTATTCTTTAGGAGATGTCTAACCTCCCTTTTGAGGGCGGATCTACGACCAACCTCACATTCCAGTAACCGAGACTAATCATAAAGGGGTTGGGAAGGACCCCCTCCCCCTTTGGAGCTGCTACTTCCCCGAGCTTTCTTTTCTTTTTGGCTTTCTTGCCTTTCCTTTGGCCCCCAACATTCGATTCAGAAGAGAAAAATGCTCCCGAGGACTCTTCTACAGAAAGTTTATCATCCTCCTGCTGGGAATTAGATCCTACTCTTTGTCTCTCCTCTTCACAGAAAATGGAGAGCAAAATTGATCGATTCATCGAATCTTAGCCTAGGTCGGGACTGACGGGGCTCGAACCCGCAGCTTCCGCCTTGACAGGGCGGTGCTCTGACCGATTGAACTACAATCCCAGGAAAATTAGGCTATTATTTTTTCTTTCATTCGAACCATTCATTTCGTTTCGCCGTGTTGTAACAGAGACACGAATGATATACTAGATTATTCTAATTAAATATATATTTATAAATGCAATAAATGAAGTAAACTCATACTTCTACTCCGTATCCTCATGTTTTATTATTCATATTTTATGTCTTGGGACATAGATATTCTAGATACCCATTATGAATCGATAAAGTCTTCCTACTTCTCCATTGTTCCAATCAGATTCGAAAAATGAGAAAGAAATCAAAAGTCAGTGGACCTGAATTGAATCATGACTATATAAGCTATTCTGATATTAAGATTCGATATAGATGAAATCGTGGAAGCGGACCTTTGATTTCCTTGGACCACGTAGGAATTCGTCGTACAATTGAATCTTCTTGTTCCTGGATGCTCCATAGGAATCCATCGCTATTCCCTTCCTCCACCGAGAAAGGTTCATTCCGAGTCACAAGAGTATTTCATTTTCATTTTTTTCTTTTTGTTATGGTAATGCAATGCAAGAGGTTGGAAATCTGGTTGTTTCCTGATGATGAAAAGCACTTTTTATGTTATGTGAAATTGATGAAACCCCGATATTTAAGGGTCGGTAATGTTAGAAGACGACTGTCGGTATCTGATGGTAAGATACCTACGTCGGTATATCTTTGAAAGCTCAGACGGAGAGAATAAACGGACTCCTCGAGGGCTACTTAAGGCACTTTAGTGCAAACCAGAACGACTGGAGCTGTTGGATGTTGCTCAGTGCTGCTATAACTTAACAACCAAAGAGCTCCGCGTCGAACGAACTTCAGCCCCTTCGAGTTGGCCACGGGGCAACAGCCTCCGCCCCACACCATTTCGAAAAGAGGGGCTTGCCCATCAGCCTACTTTGCCAAGAGGTGGTAGGATCGCAACGACCTAGCCCAAACCCACTTAAACTAAAGGCTTAGCCCGGTCTGGTCTGAAGGAAGAAGAAAGTAGACCTTGTAGAGCAGCGGATAGGAGAGGTAGCCTATAGACTCAAGCGATCAGCTCGGTGAAAACTCACCCCGTATTCCATGTGAGTCAGTTGACTTCGATTAGACCAGACCGACCCAGAGAGGAACGTGCCCACGAGGGCACCACCAGATGTTGTAGATGAACCTACTAAAGAAGAAGTTGAGTATATCATAGCTGACCGCACCATGGGCTAGCCCATACACCCACTGCACGAGTGGAATACTACTTAGTCAAGTAGAAGGGCCAACCTGAGAGCGAGGCAAACTGGGAACGGGCTGAAACTTACGATTCGAAGACCAAGTCAGAGACTACTGGGCGTTTCGCAGAGCGAGGACGTTGAGACTTTTCGAAAAAAAATGCTTTTTTTTCTTCTATGGAAAGAGGGGATGATACGTGGCGTGGTATACCTAATCGTTTGGTCAACGAGACGTACGTAAGTCGACATAGCTCCATGTATATGTTCTTTGTAGCTAGAACCCATAAATAGAATGATGGTGAGCCTAGGGCGACGAATATGGCTCAAGGGTGTCTATACAAAGCCCCTCTCTTCTTCATTCAAAGAGAAGAGGCAATGCACGAATGGTACTTGATTCATTCTTTATGAATCTTTTGGTTAGAAGTTCTACTTTCTTTCTAAAAGGAAATGCCACGCGGAGCGTGTCACCACGAGATATGGGGCGTTCTAATCGAAGCGAAGGGTCATACCTCTCGGCCCTATTACGGTAAGGCCAATGCACCAGCCTGCCGGTGTGGTGGCGAACACGCTGTGCTGTAAGCTAAGCTGTTCGCCTTGTAGACGGAGGAGATATAGAAAGTGTGCCGTGCGTGATTCATAAGATTCTATAGTAGCACCAGCAGTATATTATTTTATTTCACTTAGCCTGCCTCTCCCATGACTTTCCGGACCAACCAACCCGGATCTGCCCTCGCAAGTCTCTCTGCATTTTGGGAGCAGAGCATGCAAAATTGAGCAATGGATCTTAGAAGAATTCTACTTTGAACGGCACGACTCTTTCTATTTTTATTTTTGTGCTGGCACTCAACTTCGTCGACCCTCCTCTTTCCATCGGCACACTCGACGCAGATAGCTCCGGTGGCCCCGGCCCCGGCTTCTGCCTCTATCAGGCGGCGACAGCCCCTACCCCCACAGCCACAGCATGGAGGTATTTACCTTAATCCGCACAAAAAGAAATCAAAATTTTATCCGGATCGATATATTATGATATGATGCTAAACCGAGACCGAGATAGAGAAAGAGGGCTGCCCTTTGTTGGCTCTTCGAGACAAAAGCACTCATAGGAATGGTGCTAATTCCCATGTTCCTTCTAGTCTCGTTTGGTTTCGAGAGCCTCCCCCTCCCCGTCTCTTACTCGTCTTTTGAAAGCCGTCATCCTG